TTTCCGCATATTTTGCTTGGGCTTAATCTTTTCTAATTATACTAGAAATCGTATAAGAACTTGTTATAATTGGATTTATTGGATTGTTTCATCAACGGTGTTGGGTCAGAATAACTTTTTGACTCTGCGCCAGTGATTCCCCTATTATTTATTAGTGAACAATAATTGAATAATTCCTTCATAGAGATAGAGGACATAATTCACATGGATATAGTAAATCTCGCTTGGGCTGCTTTAATGGTAGTCTTTACGTTTTCCCTTTCACTAGTAGTATGGGGAAGGAGTGGACTCTAGAAGTACTACTAATTGAGTTTAGGAACTAAACAGTATCACTTTTTTTTATAGATCGTTCGGCAAAGTTTTTTTTATTTAAAATTTCACTATTTCAATTTAAAATTTTATTTTTAAATTGAAATAGAAATGAAAAATATCTTCATTTCGAAATTCTCTTGGATTTTAGTTGAGTAATGTATTCTATGAATAATAAATATATATGAAGAATACTCTTTCAATCAAAGAAATATTTCAATTATTTCCGTGTTCGTATTTTGAAAGTAAAAAAAGTAAAAGGAATACAAATGGTAGGAAATTTATTCCAACTGAATTCTTCATAAATTTTCTATTTCGATGAACTGACTCTTACCAAAGTTAGATATGGACCATGAGGAAGAACGGAACTTTTTTTTATTTTGTTTACCTCTTTACTGTTCAAAGATCAAAGAGAAAACAATTCGGTTATTCCATTACGTGGATACACATTGGGAAACAACATAGTAGTTGTCCAACGAGATACTGCACATCCTAAAATATTGTCTTGGGCGAGTCACATATTGCGCCGCTTGTTTTAGTTTTACTATTTTAGAAATTTTATTTATGTTTTGCTTGTTTTATTGAACCCATTTCATATCATGGTTCAAACGTTAAAAGTCGACGGGTTTTACTAATCCTTTTCGAAATCCGAAGAAGTTCCCATGGATCATTTGTCAACTCCTCAATCAATGACTTCTTCGTCGGAATGCTAACTAAAATAATCTTTTAGTTAGCATTCCGACGAAGAAGTCATTGATTCTTTCGATCGGGATTCATATTGAAAATAATCAGAAATCTAGGAATTCTAATCGTAAAAGTCGCTTTCGATTATTTCAAATTAATTTAATTGAAATCAACACAAATTAAATACAAATAGATAAAGCAAAGAAATAGAATTGGGATACTATATAATATACATTATCACTATATATATTATATATACGTAATTAAATCGATTTCTATATATATAGAAAAGGAATATGATGATACTATTGTAGATTGATCTATATTAATCTATATTAAATTAACCCGCATTACAATACAACTTTATACACTACAATAACAATACTAGATAGTATGGTAGAAAGAAATATCTGAATCTTTCTACCATACTATCGTATCTCATAGAATACGACTGATTCTAGTCTGCCCATTTCATTTAAGACGCGAAATTTTTATCCTTTTCTTCTCTGCAATTATTGATAAGAAATAAAAAATCAAGTTTAATTCAAATTAATCACCTTGGCTGACTGTTTTTACGTATATTATAAGTAAAAAAGCAGTAGGAACTAGAATAAACAGTGCAGTAGCAATAAATGCGAGAATATTTACTTCCATAATCTCATTGTTTAATTTTTCTTTAATTCGCAATAACTCGGGAGTTAATCCCATAGAGATAATAAATCTTTCGCCTGTAAATTCAATGGGATGCATTACATCTCGATGATATCGAATCGGATCAATATCATGAATAACAATATCGGAGCTATCAAATCGATTCATCGTCAAGAATTGAATAGTATAACATAGGACGATCTTTTATCCATACTGAACTCAAAATTTGATTCCCGATACAATCAATAATTCCTTTATTTATTTATCATTCTTTTCCATTCTTTCTTTTCTATAACCTACCGCCCTCTTTGTACAATCATCTGATGAAGTATCATCTAACCGCCTTTCCACTTACCATTGGTTCTAAACAAACCCCAACAAACAATAGAAGCTCAATGAAAAAAAAGGAAGGAGCTAAGTTATAACCTCCTTTTTTTAATGATCCAATCTTCTTGGAAAACAAAAGAAGTATGATAAAGACGAGTACAAATTCCGGTATAAAAAAATCGAATATTCCATCAAATTAACTATTTTTTTATATATTTATATATAAATTTAAAAAGTTTGTTCTTTCAAGGAAAAACCCTTATAAAATAAAAATTAAAAAAAAAATTAATTACCTCGCTAATAAAAAAGTGATCCTTGTTTGATCTTTATTTTTTAAATATCCTCTTTCATTGGATTAGTAATGGGACGCATATATCAAAAGCTCAATGCGAAATTTGAATGAGATAGATTATTTCAAATTAGTAAAATTTGAAATTGAGGTTACACAAAATAGGGCCCGAAAAGGATATACTTTTATTTGAATCTTAAAAAAAAAGTATTCTATACTATTCTATACACAGTAACTATGTTCAATTTATTTTATATTGTACAAATTCCATTTATGTATGTACTCCCGGGAAACATACAATACTCTACTCTATTTCATATTTCACAGATCGGGAGTAATTGAAAAAGCCAGACCCAGTACAGTACGGTATCCCGTGGAATCCTGAATCTGATGCTAATAATATAATAATTGTACTAATCCACATATGCCTCTCTCCCATCAATCGAATCGGTACTAGTCGAAGAAATGGAAATTCCCCCATTTGGTTGATGATAAATGTGAAACGAAAAAGAAAAAAAGAAGAGGGATCGCTGTTGGGAATGAAATTATGTTATTTGGACTTCTTTTCACAAAAAATAGAGAGATGAATTGATATAGTTTTTTATTGGATTTGGATTCGTCGGGACTGACGGGGCTCGAACCCGCAGCTTCCGCCTTGACAGGGCGGTGCTCTGACCAATTGAACTACAATCCCAAGTAAATACCATAATAAAATAAAGTATACATATTTTTATGATTTCATTCTAACCCTTTCAATTTCGATTAGAATTGGCGTGTTGTAACAGAGCTGCGAGTGTGATATATCGATACCCATATGTATATGTACTTTAGTGAGAGCAGCCGGTATTACTAGTAATCCTTTCGTTATTGCCAAATCAATTGGATAATCACTCGTTCAATCAAAAAAGTTTTTTTTTATTTACTCTTTTCCTTAAACTTTACTTTATAGTTACGGATCCTGATATGAATCTAGATCATTAGCAAGATCAGAATTTCTTGTAAAAAGAGAGTAAATAAATAGTGGTATAGATATATCATAAAATGGATTTCTTCCGTATTGGGATTGGGGGATCGGGCATTTCTGGAGAGCAACAAATGGGTTATATTATATCATTTCATGGCGGATCGGCAAATTATTGGGCCGAGCTGGATTTGAACCAGCGTAGACATATTGCCAACGAATTTACAGTCCGTCCCCATTAACCGCTCGGGCATCGACCCAGGAAGAATCAATTCCAGGCTTATTGATAATCCACGATCAACTTCCTTTCGTAGTACCCTACCCCCAGGGGAAGTCGAATCCCCGCTGCCTCCTTGAAAGAGAGATGTCCTGAACCGCTAGACGATGGGGGCAGACTTGCACGACCGCCATCATACTATGTTCATAGTATGAATAGTTTTTTAAAATTGTCAATATAATGGAATGGTATGACTCGATACGAAGGATCTTTCCGTCTTTCACGATTCTTTCTATACAATTTTTTTCGATAAAAGTTTGGTTCAAAGGCCACGCCGAATCTCTTTATCCGAATCTCTTTATCAATGATTCAATGAAATATCTTGGATCTATGTTAAATTAGTGGATACATGTATCACTCAAATGAATTTAGTTATGATGTCAATTAGGATAGTCTTGAAACAATTCATTGTATTGATATTTATCAAATCCAATATCAATAAACCGTTTTATTTTACCTATATTATATACTCTATATTAAATTATATTAAATTATTTAATTTACTTTTACTGGATAAAGAAAATTTTTCATTCCTGAATGAACCCTTATACTTATTATAAGATATATCTATGTACATCTATTATAATAAGTATATATACTAAACTCATAGTGTCTTTATTCAGGAATTGGATCAAACAAGCCCTTTTAACTCAGTGGTAGAGTAACGCCATGGTAAGGCGTAAGTCATCGGTTCAAATCCGATAAGGGGCTTTGATTTTTTCATAAATCAAAAAACTCCGGCAGTAGTATTCATATTTGAAGTGCGAATAAAGATATTGTTGATCTTTGTAATAAAGTAATAAAAAAAAAGTAACAAACCGTATAATTTAATATTTTAATATATAATAAAAATTAGAACATTATAATTAATTATAGTATGGTTATAAATTTGCTATTTTAATAAATTCAATATATTATTAAATAAAAAATATATTATTTATTATTAAATAAATAATATAATTATTATAAATATTATATTAAATATTATAATGAATGTAAGGATAAGTCGTCTCGTTAAATCTTCAAATATTACTATTCCTTTCCTATTTTCCATTATTCCAATTAAATCGATTAGAAATCAACAAAATAAAAAGTAAGTGGACCTAACCCATTGCATCATAATTATATCCACTATTCTGATATTAAAATTCGATAGAGATGAAATTGGATCTTTTTTTTCTTTGGACTACGCGGGAATCTGTCGATATATCCGATTTAATCTTCTTGTTCCTAGACGTTCTATAGGAATAAATTTTCCTAGACGTTCTATAGGAATAAATTAGGAATGAATAAATTACTATTCCCTTCCTTTACCGAGAAACATTTATTCCAAGTCACAACATACGAGCCATTTAAAATATCTTTCTTTGATTCCAATTCCAGAACACAAGATCCGTTTTATTAGTTATATCTTATATATCTATTTATATATCTAGCAAATCGCTATTTCATGTACTAAATATTTCCATCCATATTGATACATGCAATATTTTTGTTCCGAC